AGTGGTGTAGTCCCCCAGCCCGGTGCTACTTTACCATATTCCGAATTCAATGGTTTCAATAAATTCCCTACAGTAGTTCGTCTTGGCGCAGATCTAGAACTACCCTCAACGGTTTGTGTAGCCATAAAATACTATTCATTGGTTGAGATCTGTTGACTTTGTATACCATTTCGTTGTAGTTGTAAATAAACGATCTTATCGTAGATCCATTGTGATCTTGAAATTATCTAAAAATGGAAACAGCAACCCTAGTCGCCATCTCCATATCTGGTTTACTTGTAAGCTTTACTGGGTACGCCTTATATACCGCTTTTGGGCAACCCTCTCAACAACTAAGAGATCCATTCGAAGAACACGGGGACTAGTTGAAGTAATGAGTCTCCCATATTGGGAGGCTCATTACTTCAATTGAGATAATGAAAAATTATTTCATTTTTTTAGTTTTAGTCGGAACCTTAGGCGGTTCTCGAAAAAAGATAGCGAAAAAAATTATCCCTAAAGTCGAGACTAAAAGGAATGTATAAACCAATGCTTCCATAGATTCGATCGTGGTTTACAATTATAGCTTCCACACCTATTCATTTGGGATCATTTACCATATAAAGAAAAGTAAAGAGTCAAAGAATAAATGGTGATTCAAATCAAGATTTCTCCGGTACCTTATATCAAATCAAAAAAATAGAGGCGAAAGATACCAGAGCAATGTTGTATCAGACTACTTGTCTCCTTGTAGTTGGATCCCCAATTTTTTGAAATGTTCCAAATTCCACTTGAGCATCCAAATCTGGATCAATACCAGCAAAAACATCTCTGAACAGGGTTCTAGCACCATGCCAAATGTGTCCAAAAAAGAAGAGCAAAGCAAACGTAGCATGCCCAAAAGTGAACCAACCCCTTGGACTGCTACGAAAAACACCATCGGATTTCAAAGTAGCCCGATCTAATTCAAAAATTTCACCTAATTGGGCACGTCTAGCGTATTTTTTTACAGTAGCAGGATCACTATAACTAACTCCATTGAGTTCGCCACCATAGAACTCGACAGTTACACCTACTTGTTCAACACTATACTTTGATTCTGCCCTTCTAAAAGGAACATCGGCTCTCACAATTCCGTCTCCATCTACTAAAACTACCGGAAATGTTTCAAAAAAAGTGGGCATACGACGTACAAAAAGCTCGCGCCCTTCTTTATCTCTAAAGACGGGGTGTCCTAACCATCCAACAGCTATTCCATCCCCGTTGTCCATTGAACCTGCTCTGAATAATCCCCCTTTTGCCGGATTATTACCAATGTAATCATAAAAAGCTAATTTTTCGGGAATTTTAGACCAAGCTTCCGATAAACTCAGATTTTCGGCTAGTCCGGCGCTAACTCTTCGATATATTTCTTGCTGAAAGTATCCCTGATCCCACTGATAACGAGTGGGACCAAATAATTCGATTGGGGTAGTTGCTGAACCATACCACATAGTTCCAGCAACAACGAAAGCTGCAAAAAAAACAGCAGCGATACTACTAGAAAGTACAGTTTCAATATTTCCCATACGTAATCCTTTGTATAGACGTTGAGGCGGACGGACACTAAGATGGAATAGACCTGCTAATATGCCCAATGTACCCGCTGCAATATGATGAGAGGCTATTCCTCCCGGAACAAAAGGATCAAAACCTTCCGCGCCCCACGCTGGATTTACAGATTGTACTTTTCCAGTTAGTCCATAAGGATCGGACACCCATATTCCAGGACCATACAAACCTGTTACATGAAATGCGCCAAAGCCAAAGCAAGCCACCCCTGAGAGAAATAAATGAATTCCAAAGATCTTGGGCAAATCCAAAGAAGGTTTTCCCGTACGCTCATCACAGAATATTTCTAGATCCCAATACACCCAATGCCAGATAGCTGCCAAGAAGCACAAGCCAGAAAACACAATATGTGCCCCTGCGACACCTTCATAACTCCAAATACCCGGATTCGTTATAGTTCCTCCTGAAATACTCCAACCACCCCACGAATTGGTTATTCCTAAACGAGTCATGAAGGGTATAACGAACATACCTTGTCTCCACATTGGATCAAGAACAGGGTCAGAGGGATCAAAAACCGCTAATTCGTATAGAGCCATCGAACCGGCCCAACCAGAAACTAGAGCTGTATGCATTATATGGACAGAAAGCAATCGACCGGGATCATTCAATACGACAGTATGAACACGATACCAAGGCAAACCCATGGAAATACCCCTTTATCAAAGATAAATAGACACTATGTCACCTTATTTTATCGCATTGGAAAGGACTATACTATGTACCTAAGTACCTAACCTTTTCAGTGGATTCTGTATGAAAAAGAATTAATATTTATTCCGTTCCATTGAAAATAACGGAACAATTCTGTTCATAAGAACAAAGAGAAGCAGATCTATTCTATACCCGATAAGTACCAATACGCAATGGGAGAATTGGTACCATTTTGTGGGAACGAATGCATAGATACTTGTTTATCATTCGAACGATCGATTGCTCCGTTCGTTAAAATTTTTCTTTATTCATTCTATCTTACTCTATAAACCTTCCAATCAATCTATCTAGAAAATAGAATAAACAGAAAAAAGGATGAAGACAATAAACCCATTGTTACGTTTCCATATTAAAGTGAAGTATAGTACTTAATTTTTTTTCTTTAATTTAATGCCCATTGGTGTTCCAAAAGTACCTTTTCGGAGTCCTGGAGAGGAAGATGCAGTTTGGGTTGACGTATAGTGCGACTTGTCAGACATATTGGGTCATATGGGATTTACCCGTTCTCTCCCCCGATCGAGATATCCTCTGTTTCGCCCAAGAAATATTGTATTGAGATTGAGTGAACCATCAATCATTTGGAGCGTGAAGTACAATTAGATCAATTTATATTGGGGATCAATATTATCAATTAGAAGAATTTATGGTTGACTTGGACTGATAAAAAAAAGTCTCCAGGCTCCGTTCAGAAAATACCAAATTGGTAACAAATTGATAATATATGTACGATTACCACTTGTATCATAAACGATTCTTATACTTACTATAGGAGCGATCTCAAACTGCCAACCAATGGAATAGTATGATGAATACATCGAATAGTTTGGAGAAGACATGAAACAAATTGAAAAAGAAGTCGTAACAAAAAAAGTGGTACTGAGATCATTTGCCCTATATGTACAAATAGAATTCGGGCAGATCTTTTCCCGGAGTAGAACAAACATGAACCTAAAAAAATGGAAAGGGCCCATTCAGGAACAATAAAATGACATCGTGATTTGAATCTCGATGAAACAATACATCAATGAGAGGTAAGTTCAATAAGTTCAGTGAATTCTTTTTTTTTTTATAGGTAAGGGAACAAAAACTCATCTTATGTTTTTTGAAAAATCGAAGAAGAAAACCCCCTTCATTAGAAAAACAAAAACCTGTTACAGAAAAAAAAAAGAAATAGAACTGGAATCGACACATTGATTCTTTTTTTCGCAATTTTTTTTTGAACCGTATGCATCCAAAGGTGCACGTACGGTTCCTAAGGGAACCAATTTTGTCCTAATCAACCGACTTCATCGAGAAAGATTACTTTTTTTAGGCCATGAAGTTGATAGCGAGATCTCGAATCAACTTGTTGGTCTCATGGTATATCTCAGTATAGAAGATGATACTAGGGATCTTTATTTATTTATAAACTCTCCCGGCGGATGGGTAATACCAGGAATAGCCATTTATGATACTATGCAATTTGTGCCACCCGATGTGCATACAATATGCATGGGATTAGCCGCTTCGATGGGATCTTTCATTCTGGTCGGAGGAGAAATTACCAAACGTCTAGCATTCCCTCACGCTTGGCGCCAATGAGTTTTTTTATTTGAAAAAAAAAAAAAAAAAGGAAGACTATGCCTTCGCCATATTGAATATGAATAATAAGTAATAATAGCATGGCACTTCGAGTTCGATATGAGCAAACCATTATTGTTTTTTTCATAACATGAGATTTTATGTCGAGATAGTAGTATGAAATAGAGATCATTTCGGATTTGATCTTATGTGTCGGGGGTACATTTCAGCGTCACAAACCATTCTTTTTCACACCAGAATTCTCTTTCTGATATTTATGTTATGAAAGAAAAAGTACAAAAATGAAAAAAAAAAAAAAGATCATTTTTTCCTTATTTGATCGTATCAGAAAGGAACTTTGGGATTGCTAAATCACAGACAAAATAAATATATAAAGCAACAGAACCATCATAGTATTTTTTTTACTCCTACGAAAGGAAGGGTGGTAAATGGATCATTCAACGATCCGGATCGGATGGATTCTATTTCTTTCTTCAATAGAATAGAAGAGAAGAAAAAGAAAAAGTAAATTCCATTGTAGAGCCGTATGCACAAAAGATGCCTGTACGGTTGTACAATTCTATTCTTTTTTCTTATATTTTTTTTTTATCCCTTACTTTAGCCCAATCATGCAAGATAGAAGAACCCTTCATGATGCTATATCAATATCATCAGGGTTATGATTCACCAACCTGCTAGTTCTTTTTATGAGGCACAAGCAGACGAATTTATCCTGGAAGCGGAAGAACTACTGAAACTTCGCGAAACCCTCACAAAGGTTTATGTACAAAGAACGGGTAATCCTTTATGGGTTGTATCCGAAGACATGGAAAGAGATGTTTTTATGTCAGCAACAGAAGCCCAAGTTCATGGCATTGTTGATCTTGTAGCGGGCGAAAATGAAAATACTAGGGATTTCATGTAAATCCATTTCAAACCATAATTCGAATTTTCTGCGATTTGATATTGAATAGAAAAAAAAAATTCATGATCATCAATCATCAGGTTAAGATCGATCTAAACCAACCCATTCCATTCTAGAATTCTATATATACATACGACATGCCAACTATTAAACAACTTATTAGAAACACAAGACAGCCAATAAGAAATGTCACGAAATCTCCCGCTCTTAGAGGATGTCCTCAGCGTCGAGGAACATGCACTAGGGTGTATGTGCGACTCGTTCAGATCATGAGTTCGAACAAATGAGACAATTTTCCAGTATCAATGACCAGTACCAATGAAAAGGATAGATAGAGAAGATCCATCATATACCTATATTGTGTTTGGAATTTATGGTTTACATTGGTGCAAATCCAATCACCTAGATTTGAGATGAAAAGCAATTCCCCATTGGGGGCAAATGGTTATCCATTAAGCGGAGGAAATGGTATTATAAGAAGCAAAAAGGTTATACTCCTATTCTTGAAAGAACGGACTAACAGGGTCAGCTACCTAGCCAACTTTCATAATTAAATGCCGTCACTGTATGGATAACTCTTATTGTGAAAAGAACTATTACTGTATAATTGATGGGTAGAGCCAAAGAGTGTGAACTATACAAGTTAACAATAACATTTGATAAAATGAAAGAAGAGGCTCCGGTGTATAGAGAGGACCTCACCGTTTAAAAAAAAAAAAAGTAACCATAGAAACGATGGAACCCACTATTTTTTTTATTTGGTATCGTTAGAATTTCTTATTTCCAGGTGAAATGCCTGGAAGGAATAAAAAATCGTGGTTGGGGAAAGTCATAGTAGCAAAAGCCATTGGAATTTATATTTTATATATCGGAATAATCCGTTTTGTTATTAATTGACGGGGGGTAAAGGATGACTGAAAGAAGAGAAATCAATTAGTTATTCATTAAGGTTTAATTTGATTCAATGACCAGAGTTAGACGAGGATATACAGCTCGGAAACGTCGAACAAAAATTCGTTTATTTGCATCAACCTTTATTGGGGCTCATTCAAGACTTACTCGAACGACTACTCAACAGAAAATGAGAGCTTTGGTTTCCTCTCATCGAGATAGAGGCAGGCAAAAGAGGGATTTTCGTAGTTTGTGGATCACTCGAATAAATGCAGTAATTCGTGAGAATAAGGTATTCTATAATTATAGTAGATTAATACCAAATCTGTACAAGAAGCAATTGCTTCTTAATCGTAAAATACTTGCGCAAATATCTATATCAAATAAGAATTGTCTTTACATGATTTCCAATCAGATTATCAAATAAAGGATATGATATTATAAAATAAAATACAGAAATGATTGAAATTGAAACAGAATTCCCCGGAGAATGAACTCCGGGAAGATAGAATAAAAAAAATGAAGTAAGATAAGTGGTAGGAATGAACGAACATGTTTCAATAAAAAAAAAGATTTCTTCTTCCCCCATTTTTTATTTCTTATAACACAAGAAATAAATCGGGATTCTAGGCCTTTTGAACAAAACATCAATCTGAGCTTGAGTTCCGATTGGAGTTTTGAGTCAATTGAGGAGTATGTTTATTTATTTCTGGTTCTAGGACCAGTAGTTCTGGGGATCGACTCGGCTCTCTCAAATTGTTTCTCATTATTAAGAAAAGGTAACAAAGATAAAATACGAGCTTGTTTTATAGCAATAGTAATTAATCGTTGTTGTTTCAAGGTCAATTTATTCACCCGTCTAGATAATATTTTTCCTTGTTCACTAATAAATCGACTAATTAAACTCATGTTTCTATAATCGATTCGATCCCCCGATCCAATTGGGGACAAACGCCTACGAAAGGATCGCTTGTATTTACGAAAAGGTTGCTTGGATTTATCCATGGTTTATTCCTTATCTCTAAAATTCTATTTCTTTATTCATTTCAGATCTGACCGAAATAGGCTTTGATTCGCATCGTTTATATTATACATATCATATATAATACATATCATATGTATGTATATATATATATATGTATGAAAATGAAATCGGGTTTGATTTGTATTGTATATATTATGTATATTATATATGTTATATTATATATGTTAAGTTAAATATGTTAACCTAAATATGTTAAGTTCTTCCTCTTCCTGTTCCTTGGAAAGATCGCGCACACGTTCCGTTCCATCTATTTCTTTATTTCCCCATGAATCGTATGCTTGTGACAATAGCGACAAAATTTTCTCAATTCTAATCGACTGGATGTATTGTGTCGATTCTTTTGAGTAATATATCTAGAAATACCCGGCGATTCTTTATTGACACCATTTCGGACACAACTGGTACATTCCAAAATAACTCTGACTCTGACATCTTTACCCTTGGCCATGAACCCCCTTTTGATTTTGGATCGACTTAACTTCTTCTATTTTCGACCCGAACTGAAGAAGAATAAAAGAACAAAAAAATCAATAAGAAAATCAATAGAAATTACTAACTTGAAATTCAATTTTCATTTCTAAAGATTTCGTTGTGTTGTATGTGTTGTAATTATATAATTACAATTAATATTAATAGAGTAATAGTAATAATTAATAATAAAGTAATAATTAAGTAATACAATTTCTTTCTAACTATCAATTATTCCTATCTTAAATCCCAATATTTCATTTAAGTATCTTCTTTCTATGCTATGATTTCGTGGATTCTGCCCTAGATCTGGATACACATTTCCATTTCTGTTCCCCAAAATTCGATCTTAGATTCACCAGATTTTTGTCGAGGTTCAATACACTTTTTCTTTTTCTTTCCTTCCTATCCTCCTCCTATCCTAAAGAACTGAAAAAAAAAAAAAAGGAAGGGGCGAAATTTTAGTCACGTCACGTAGAATCGTATCCCTAATTTTCTTCATTTCTTCGCATATTAATAACTAGAATGAAAAAAAAGGGAATGACAAGGCATCTGGGAATAAACGATTAATTTCTATCAATAGACCTGCTAAAGACCCAAACCATAGAGTAGTTAGCACAGGTGCCACGGAGAGATATGTTTTTATATCTCGCATTGAAAACCCTCCTTCTTTATTGTAATACATATATGTATGGTCAGATGTTGTAGTTCAAGATCATTTGTATTTTTTTTTTTACTTTACGCGGAATTCCTAACTAAAATAGATATGTACAATGAACCGATAGATGAGATTTTCCTGTCCCTAAAAAAGAAAAAGATGACCCCTTCTTCCTGAGCATTTCCGATAAATTTTTATTCTTTTTTTTATACGATACGCCGATAAGATCAATTTTAATTTTTTTTATACGTTAGGTTTCAGATGTATAAAATAATTTTATTATATGAAACCAAAAAAAGAAGAAGTGACAAGAAAATTCTATATAGATAGAGGGGAAAATAACAATGTGGAAAACAAGACAGGGATTTTGTACAATGACACTGTACAAGAACTTTAAAAAGGGATGTAGCGCAGCTTGGTAGCGCGTTTGTTTTGGGTACAAAATGTCACGGGTTCAAATCCTGTCATCCCTACCTATTACTTCTCTTATGGGCAGTAACGAGGGATTAATTAAGATCGATTGAAATTGGGCATAATCTTTCATTTTAGCATGCTATACGTATGCAAGATATGTTTGGGGGTAAAAAAACCTTTTCTTTACACTACAGTCGTATCTCCTGTAATAAGAAAGCGCTCTTAGTTCAGTTCGGTAGAACGCGGGTCTCCAAAACCCGATGTCGTAGGTTCAAATCCTGCAGAGCGTGATTCCGTTTATGTTATGTCGAATCACAATAAAAAAACTTAACAAAAAAAAAGTTTAATTGAAACTTGAATTTGACCTCCCGCAGGGAGGAGGTCAATCAAAAAAAAAAGAAATGTTACTCAATCAAAGGTCCAACTGATCACCACGTCTGTATTGTAAATATGCAGTTACGAATAATCCTGCCAAAGTAATAGGAATTAGACCTAAGACGATTCCAAATAGAAAAACTTCAATCATTTCGGTTTTTTGAGGGGATAAAAAGATGGGTAAGATCTATCCCTAAATATTAATCTGAATTATCCGTGAATCTCAATAACCAAGAATTGGCAATTGATGTGGAAAGGAACCTGGAACACCTGGAATCTCAGAGAAATATTCATTTTTATGAATTGTTCATTCAATTCATTTCAAATAAGTCGTATCTTATTCAAACCAATCAATAGAGCTGGGGTTATAGTTAAAGCAGCCAGTAGAAAACCGAAATAACTAGTTATAGTAGGCATGAAAGAGCTAAATTAGATATGTTCTTTTGTTACATATGTTGATAAAACACTTACCTAAGTTTCAATTTTTCCCAGATACAACAGTAACGGTAAGAAAAAACCAATTGACAGGATTAGTTTAGTTCAATTGAAAGTTCTTGATTCATCAGCTGTGACATCGATCGGTCCTGTGATTCCGAATCGACAGATTCATTGTGCAATTCGTGAGTTGAGTAAAGTAATAGTAATAAGAACTGTGTCGTGTAACTTCATTCAAAAATGAAATTATATTTAAGTAATTTTTGAATAAAATAAAAAAAAAAAAAAAAATTGGATTTGAAAAGAACTTCAATTTTGATCATTTCTTTTCTTTTTCAATAAAAAGGATCTAATCCATTTGGGGGCGAACGCCCTGATATTACCTTTTACTTATTTTTTTTAACTCATTGGATTCAGTACATTAATAGGTTGGTTAATTGCCCATAATATCTCGAATGAGAAGAAAAAAAGTGCCCTACGATATATCGAAACGATCTATCAAAAAAATAAAACCTTTACTTTCATTTTTATTCTTTTTTGGGGGTCCAACTCGATTCAAAGACGAACAACTTCCATTATCCTTTTAGGTTCTATATTCTGTCTTTCCATATCATGGAGTTCCATACTTGTAGTTCGGTCAAGAAAGAACCTTTGTTTTGCATCTAATGCAACCGTTGTTGCATCACGAATATTGATTGTTCCAACTATGTTCTCTTTCTTTCATTAAATATTATCTATTCTTGTATTTTGTATTTATTATAGTATATTTATTGTACGTTGTACGACCAACCAATTACTTGAAATGAAATGAAAGATTCGAACAAAAAAAACTTTTAACCCCAAAAAGAGTTTATAGATTTCGCATATAATTGAAATGTGTGAATATGATAATATCTTTCATGAATTATTAGAACCCATTGATTCA